CCCACATTAGGATTACTTGTTAATGGTTGATCAAGTTTGATGGATTCGCCTTCTGAAACAAGAAGTTCTGGTCCTGGGGGGATACTATCAATCACTTGACGCCCCTCTGGCGCATCTGTTATAGTTATTTCATACCCCCCTTTTTCTTTTCGTATTATTTTGCTTACTATACCCGCTGCTGTAGCATTATAAACCGTATTGTTACTCTTGCTCCCGTCGGGATAAATCTGACCCCTTCCCCTGTTCCCGCCTACGTATATGGGATATTTTAAGAAGTACGCATCCTTCTTAGCAGCAGGGTCCGGAGAAAGAATAGGAAAGGTGATTTCACTATATTTTTGACCAGGAACAGGACCTATCACAAGAATATTCTTTTTAGCGGGGCGATAACTCTGAAAAGAGAGATTACCTATCTTTTCTTTCATCTCTGGCGAAATACGATCAGGAGGGGCTAATTCAAACCCCTCGGGTAAAATAAGCACGGCCCCCACATTCAAAGCTCCCTTTTTACCATTAGCAAGAACTTGTTTTAGTTGCATATTATAAGGAATTCGAACAACTGCTTCAAATACAGTATCTGGAAGTACCGCTTGTGGAACCTCAATACCCACGGGCTTATTAGCTAAATGACAATTCGCGCATACAATACGACCAGTTGCTTCGCGCGGATTTTCATAACCCTGCTGTGCAAAAATGGGATATGCATTTGAAATGTATGCCCCAGTTATTATATATATCATGAGCGATACGGAAATGGAGCGAGTAATCTCTTCCTTTATCCAAGAGAGGGTCTTTCTAGTTTGCATGGTCCAGTCGTTGATCCAGAAAATTTATACAATAAAATTAGGTAGGTCGCTAGGATAGTTCCCTATCCACGATGCTGCTAGTTACTGAAAAATTTTTACTAAAATATAGGAGGAATCCGAATCTATTGGATGTATAGAAAAAATAAGTATATAAAAAAAAATAAGATTTTGAATGTTTTATTTTACTTATGGACAAAATAACAAAATTCTAATTGGATCGGTGGATCATTTTTCAGTCATTCATTGAATGATAAATCACTACAAGTGACGGAGATACACGATTTAAATAACGGAAGATCCAATATTTAAAAATTGTATCGAAAATGACTGGAAAGGTGGAAACAAGTCCAGATATAATTTGATCATTATGAGCAAATCCAAAATCCTTGTAGAAAGAGCTAATCATTAGTTCCCAACCGTGGGGTGAATGGAATCCTATACATAAGTCGGTTAATAAAAGAATAGAAAGGGCTTTTATCGTGTCGCTTAAGTTATATATGAATTCTTGAATCCAAGAATTAAGAATAATAAGTTCTTCATTAACTAAAAAAGAATAACCACTTAGAATAACGAAACAGATTATATTTGTCGAGAAGTGCAAAATCGTATAGATACGATCTGCGTTGTGCATCTTGATCAATTGGATCGTTTCTTTGTGGATTCCGATACGAAACTTTTGTAGATGTGTTTCGGGGTATTCCTTTATCATTTCGTCCAACAGGAAGAGTTCCTCAAATTCTATTAATTTTTCTAGAATACTCTTTTCTTGAATATCATTTAAAAAAGTTTCGGATTTACTAGTATTCCACCAATTAATAATCCAAGATCCCATACTTTTATTAAATGAAAAAGAGACCCACCAGGGCAAAAATACTATAGACGTAAGATATAGAAGGGGAATGAATGCTTTTTTTTCCATTTTTGCGTCTGTGAATTTTTAATGAATCCGCTTCATTCGTCAACTCTATACGATCTAATATTTCTATCAAGCATAAGTTCTATTCTAATATTAGAATTTAGAATAGAAAGCTTCGAACTCCCGAATCTATTCCCTCGTTTTTATTTGTGAGTCAGTGGTTAGTCCTTGAATTTTGTGAATTTACATACGCATAAAAAAAAGTTTGCGGACAAAATTTCAAATTTTTCCGTTTTCCGTATATAGTATATATAATCTACGTCTTCTTTGGTTCATCAGTATTATGAAGAAATTTCAGTTAAGTTATGTTATGTTATAGAAAAAAAAAAGGAAAAAAAAAAAAGAGGATTTTTTGGTTTTTTACCTCCTGCTAAGAAAAGTGCTTCGTTTATTTCAAAATACTTCAATTGGTACACGCAAAAAATAGGCCAATTCCGCTGCTTTTTGCTCAATTTCTCGTGGAGTCAAATTCTCATCAGTACGAGTCAAAGGAATGGCCCCCTGGCCTCTGATTTCCATATAAAGGACACGCCGAGCATTAAAACCCTCTTTAACTTCTATTCTGATAGACTGAATATCTTTCATAAAGAATCGGAGTAAGATGCGACGATTTTTTCCTGGGAATCCCCAACGAAAAATACACACTATTCCTTCTTTTCTATCGAATCGATCATAACCACTACCTACATTCCACGAAATTGTGCACCACAAATAAGAGCTAATAAACAGACCGGCGAGCCCATAGAACGACATCACGATACCTTGTGGAAAAAAAATGATTTCCTGAGACGGGAATAAAGATATCAAATTTCTGTCAAGATAACTGGAAATTCCAATCAATAAAAACCCCAATGAACCTAAAAAAAGTATAATGGCCCAGCAGAAATTACTTATTTTTCGAGACCCCGCTATAAGTTCTATCCATATATGTTCTGATCGCCAACTCATACTAGATCTAGTTACATTTTATTGGAAGTGGGAGACCGGCCAAAATGAATTTTACTTTACATTTTTTTGTTTCCGAAGGAACTTTCATCAACTTGCACTATTCTGATGTGAATCTTTCGAAGCAATTGGTTAGATCTAAAAGTAAAATAATAGGAGCCCTCTCATATGATCCCCTATCTACACATATATAGCTACATGGGCTTTACATTTATTTCAGGCATTCGCCCCAATCGCGACTTATTTTCAATATTTTCAAATAGCTCGTTTACTCATATATCAGATTTACGTTTACGCCTGCCCTTTCTTTTCTGTTTGAAAGAAGCCACAAGTTATACCATATTATACTGAATAGATATCTGTGTTATAATCCAAGTCTAAGTCTTGAAAAAAAAAATATATGAAATTTGCCCCCATCAGATCTAAAAAATCTTGTTTTTTTGAACATGAAGAGATAAAGAAGCCATTGCAATTGCCGGAAATACTAAGCCCACTAAAGGCACAAAAATAGAGGGTAAGTTGTTGAGAATTGTCATAGAATGGGCACCTCGATTTAATATTTGTACCTGTTATTTATTGTTATATTTATTTTTTTTACCTATTATCGCTATATTATATTGTTAGAAAGATATCTTAAATAGAAAGATCTCTTAAAATTATTAGAATTCCTATAATAATTATACTAAGTATATCTAACTGAGTATATATAATAAAGTGCAAGGAATATAGAACTAACTAAATGGACTTATTCATTTTTATACATCAAATACATGTATGATAATTCACTTGTTTGTTATTTTTCTATTATTTTTTTTTCTTGTCTTATAATTTGAATTTCATAATTATAATTTGAATTTAATAAAGAGTTTCTTCACCTTATAAATTCTTCCAAAATTCGTTATAATATAATACGAAAGGAAGAAAAGAACATGAAATTCGTTTTATTTATTATTTACTACCCTACCTCGCGAAAAAAGAATTCGCTCTTTTATCTTGTTCATAGAGGTTTCCTAATTAGGAATCAGGGATATCGGTAAAAAAAAAATTATCTGTATGATTCTTTCCATAATTCTCTCTTATGTCACCAAAACAAATCCATTCTTCGGATTTTTCCTTTGATTCCGATAAATAAATACTTAATAAATACTTATTCTAAATAGTTATTCGCCAGAAAGAAAATAATTTAAAGAATTCAATTTAATTAACTATTAACTTAAAGTTCTACTAAAGTTATGATTCAAAGGAAAGAAAGCGTGGAGCTGAAATAATTCACTCAGAACGCCCTTTAACAGATTACGTGGTACGATTGGATCAAATAAGCCCTTATGGAATAAAAATTCAGCCGCTTGTGAACCTTCTGGTACTGTCTTATTCAATGTTTGTTCAATTACTCTTTTACCTGCAAATGCAATGTAGGCGTTGGGTTCAGCAATAATGATATCCCCCAACATACCAAAACTAGCTGTCACCCCACCAGTCGTAGGAGATGTAAGGATTGATACATAAACTAACTTTTTATTCGATTGATAATCATATAAAGCAGCAGAAATTTTAGCCATTTGCATCAAGCTCAAACTTCCTTCTTGCATGCGTGCTCCTCCGGAAGCACACACTAGAATAAGAGGTAAAAATTGATTAGTAGCATACTCGATTAAACGAGTAATTTTCTCGCCTACTACCGATCCCATACTACCCCCCATAAACTGAAAATCCATAACCCCAATTGCTACGGGAATGCCGTTTAGTTGACCTATGCCGGTTTGAATGGCCTCGGTTAATCCTGTCTTTTTTTGATAAGAATCAATACGATCTTTATAAGGTTCCTCCTCTGAATGAAAGTCAATGGGATCCAGGGAGAACATGTCCTCATCCATAGGATCCCAAGTCCCTGGATCAATCGAAAGTTCAATTCTATCTGAACTACTCATTTTCAAATGATATCCACATTGTTCACAAATATTCATTTTTGATTTAAAAAATTTCTTATAATTTAATCCATAACAAATTTCACATTGAACCCACAAATGCTTGTATTTTTGAGTTACACCGAGATCATTAGAATTTTCTCTTAGAGCGAAATCGCTGCCGTTCGTGCTAGTTCTTAGCTTGGAATTCCAGTTTTCACTACTATTTCTACTTTCACCCAAAATGTAAGTAGAAATGTAACTTTCGCTGTAATTTTCACTACCACTTAAAATAGAACTCGCAATCCCGATTTGAGAACGAAGATAACTGTCAATGCAACTATTGATGTAATTATTCCAACTATATTTATTATCATACATAGAATAATCATAGTGGGAATCGTCACTCCTAGACCCCTTATTTAAATA